AGAGCCAATTCCAATAGACTTATTGAATGTTCCCATTGGCGTGCATCCAGCAGGAATTGAACCTACGAATTTGCCAATTATGAGTTGGGCGCTTTAACCATTCAGCCATGGATGCTTAACGGGGATCATCGTACATCGTGAATAACCAAATTCCAATTGAAATGAAATCTTTAGGAGGAATCAATGAAACGACATCAATTCAAATCCTGGATATTCGAATTGAGAGAGATATTGAGAGAGATCAAGAATTCTCACTATTTCTTAGATTCATGGATCAAATTCGATTCAGTGGGATCTTTCACTCACATTTTTTTCCACCAAGAACGTTTTATGAAACTCTTTGACCCCCGAATTTGGAGTATCCTACTTTCACGTGATTCACAGGGTGCAACAAGCAATCGATATTTCACGATCAAAGGTGTAGTACTGCTTGTAGTAGTGGTCCTTATATCTCGTATTAACAATCGAAAGATGGTCGAAAGAAAAAATCTCTATTTGATGGGGCTTCTTCCTATACCTATGAATTCCATTGGACCCAGAAAGGAGACATTGGAAGAATCTTTTTGGTCTTCCAATAGAAATAGGTTGATTGTTTCGCTCCTGTATCTTCCAAAAGGGAAAAATCTTTCTGAGAGTTGTTTCATGGATCCGCAAGAGAGTACTTGGGTTATCCCAATAAAGAAAAAGCGTATCATGCCTGAATCTAACCGGGGTTCGCGGTGGTGGAGGAACCGGATCGGAAAAAAAAGGGATTCTAGTTGTCAGATATCTAATGAAACCGTAGCTGGAATTGAGATCTCATTCAAAGAGAAAGATAGCAAATATCTGGAGTTTATTTTTTTATCCTATACGGATGATCCGATCCGCAAGGACCATGATTGGGAATTGTTTGATCGTCTTTCTCCGAGGAAGAAACGAAACATAATCAACTTGAATTCGGGACAGCTATTCGAAATCTTAGGGAAAGACTTGATTTGTTATCTCATGTCTGCTTTTCGTGAAAAAAGACCAATTCAGGGGGAGAGTTTCTTCAAACAACAAGGAGCTGGGGCAACTATGCAATCCAATGATATTGAGCATGTTTCCCATCTCTTCTCGAGAAACAAGTGGGGTATTTCTTTGCAAAATTGTGCTCAATTTCATATGTGGCAATTCCGCCAAGATCTCTTCGTTAGTTGGGGGAAGAATCAGCACGAATCGGATTTTTTGAGGAACGTCTCGAGAGAGAATTGGATTTGGTTAGACAATGTGTGGTTGGTAAACAAGGATCGGTTTTTTAGCAAGGTACGGAATGTATTGTCAAATATTCAATATGATTCCACAAGATCTATTTTCGTTCAAGTAACGGATTCTAGCCAATGGAAAGGATCTTCTTCTGATCAATCCAGAGATCATTTTGATTCCGTTAGAAATGAGAATTCAGAATATCACACATTGATCGATCAAACAGAGATTCAGCAACTAAAAGAGAGATCGATTCTTTGGGATCCTTCCTTTCTTCAAACGGAACGAACAGAGATAGAATCAGATCGATTCCCGAAATGCCTTTTTGGATCTTCCTCCATGTCCTGGCTATTCACGGAACCTGAGAAGCGGATGAATAATCATCTGCTTCCGGAAGAAATCGAAGAATTTCTTGGGAATCCTACAAGATCAATTCGTTCTTTTTTCTCTGACAGATGGTCAGAACTTCATCTGGGTTCGAATCCTACTGAGAGGCCCACTAGAGATCATAAATTGTTGAAGAAAAAACAAGATGTTTCTTTTGTCCCTTCCAGGCGAGCGGAAAATAAAGAAATGGTTGATATATTCAAGATAATTACGTATTTACAAGATACCGTCTCAATTCATCCTTCGGAACCATATCACATCCCGGATCTGGTTCCGAAGGATGAACCGGATATGGACAGTTCCAATAAGATTTCATTCTTGAACAAAAATCCATTTTTTGATTTCTTTCATCTATTCCATGACCGGAACAAAGGGGGATACGCGTTACGCCACGATTTTTTTGAATCAGAAGAGAGATTCCCAGAAATGGCGGATCTATTCACTCTATCAATAACCGAGCCGGATCTGGTGTTTCATAGGGGATTTGCCTTTTCTATTGATTCCTACGGGTTGGATCAAAAAAAATTCTTGAATGAGGTATTCAACTCCAGAGATGAATCGAAAAAGAAATCTTTATTGGTTCTACCTCCTCTTTTTTATGAGGAGAATGAATCTTTTTCTCGAAGGATCAGAAAAAAATCGGTCCGGATCTACTGCGGGAATGAGTTGGAAGATCCCAAACTAAAAACAGCGGTATTTGCTAGCAACAACATAATGGAGGCAGTCAATCAATATAGATTGATCCGAAATCTGATTCAAATCCAATATAGCACCTATGGGTACATAAGAAATGTATCGAATCGATTCTTTTTAATGAATAGATCCGATCGCAACTTCGAATATGGAATTCGAAGGGATCAAATAGGAAATGATACTCTGAATCATATAA